CTTTTTGAAATTTTTATTCAATGCAATTATAACTGATACTACTAATAAAAAAAGAAAAAAAAACATTATTGGAATAAAAGAAATCAGTAAAAACGTACCTCGATGGTCATATAAATTAATCAATGAATTAGAACAACAGGAAGGAGAGGGTGAAGAAGAAGTACCCATCGATCATGAGATTCGTTCAAGAAAATTTAAACGAGTAGTTATTTTTAGTGAAAATAGTCAAAATAGTGACACTACTAATAAAGATACTAACAATCCTGATCAAGCAGACGAGGTGGCTTTAATACGCTATTCACAACAATCGGATTTTCGGAGAGACATAATCAAAGGTTCTATGCGAGCACAAAGGCGTAAAACAATTATTTGGGAACTCTTTCAAGCAAATGTGCACTCTCTTCTCTTTTTGAACAGAATAGGCAAACTGGGTCTTTTTTCTTTTGATACCTCAGGACTAATGAAACTAATTTTTCGAAACTGGATGAGAGAGGAAGCAGAACTAAAAATTTCAGATTACACAGAAGAAGAGAGAAAAGAAGGAAAAAAAAACGAGAAGGACAAAAAAGAAGAGAACAAAAGAAAGGAGAAAGCACGAATAGAAATAGCAGAAGCTTGGGATACGATCCCGTTTGCGCAAGTAATAAGAGGTTTAATGTTAATAACTCAATCGACTCTTAGAAAATATATTCTATTACCTTCATTAATAATAGCTAAAAACATTGTCCGTATGTTACTATTGCAATTTCCTGAATGGTCTGCAGATTTAAAGGAATGGAATAGAGAAATACATATTAAATGCACCTATAATGGTGTTCAATTATCAGAAAGAGAATTTCCAAAAAATTGGTTACTAGACGGTATTCAGATAAAAATCCTATTTCCTTTCTGTCTAAAACCTTGGCACGGATATAAACTAAGGTATTCTTATCTAGATCGAATCAAAAACAAAGGTCAAAAGGATGATTTTTGTTTTTTAACAGTTTGGGGAATGGAAACTGAACTTCCTTTTGGTTCTCCCCGAAAAAGGCCTTCCTTTTTTGAACCTATTTTAAAGAAACTCGAAAAAAAACTTGGAAATTTCAAAAAAATAATAAAAGAAATCTCAAAAATAAATAAAATTCTATTAATATTTAGTAGATTGAAAGAAGTAGATAAATCAAGAGAAACTAAAAAAGAAAAAGATTCTATAACGGATAATCAAATAATTAATGAATCAATGAATCAAATAAAATCTAGAAATTGGACAAATTTTTTACTAACAGAAAAAAAAATGAATGGTATAATTGATAGAACAAGTACAATTAGAAAAAAAATAGAAAGAATTACAAAAGAAAAAAAAAAAGTGACTCCAGTTAGTACTAATAAAAATAGTTGTAATGCTAAAAGATTTGAATTAACAAAAATTATTTGGCAAATATTAAAACGACGTAGTGCTCGAATAATCCGTAAATTTTATTTTTTTATAAAATTTTTCATTGAAAATATATATATAGATATCCTTCTATCTATCATTAATATTCCCAAAATACATACAAAACTTTTTCTTGAATCAATAAAAACTATTATTGATAAATCTATTTCCAATACTAATACTAAAAAAAATCACGAAAAAAGTAATAAAACCAATCAAAATACAATTAACTTTATTTCAACTATACAAAAGTCCTTTTATAATATTAGTAATAATAATTCACAGAATTTTGATGAATTATCCCCCTTCTCACAAGCATATGTATTTTACAAATTATCAAAAGTCCAAGCCCCTAACTTGTTTAAGTTAAGATCTATTCTTGAATATCGCGGAACATCTTTTTTTCTTAAAACTTCAATAAAAAATAATTTTGGCAGACAAGGAATAATTGATTCTAAATTAAAAGATAAGAAACTTCCGAACTCGAAAAAAAATCAATGGAAAGGCTGGCTAAGAGGTTATTATCAATATAATTTATCTCAGATTAAATGGTCTAAATTAATAGCACAAAAATGGCGAAATAGCACAAAAAAATGTCGTACAATTCGAGAAAAAATTTTTAACAAAGCGGATTCATATGAAAAAAAACAATTGAGTTATTATAAAAAACAAAGTGATTACGAAGTATATTTATTACCAAATCAGAAAGATAATTTTCAAAAATACTATAGATATAATCTTTTATCTTATAGATCTATTAATTATGAAAAGAGGGAGGACCCATCTATTTATAGATCACCATTCCAAGTAAATAAAACTCAAAATAATTTTTACAATTACACTACACAAAAAAGAAACAAATTTGCTAGATTAGCCTATATCCCTATCAATAATTTTCTAGGAAAAAGTACTAGTATATATATGGAAAAAAATATGGATCGAAAATATTTTGATTGGAAAATTATCAATTTTTGTTTTCAAAAAAAAATAGATATTGAAGCTTGGGTCAAGGTCAATACCAATAGGAACCAAAATACTAAGACCGAGGCTCCAAATTATCAAATAATTGAAAAAATTGATAAAAAAGATCTTTTTTATTTTATGATTCATCAAGATGAAGAAAGCAATTCATACAATCAAAAAAAAAAATGGGATTGGATGGGAATGAATGCAGAAATACTAAGTCATCCTATATCAAATCTAGAACTTTGGTTCTTTCCAGAATTTTTCCTATTTTATAATGCATATAAAATGAAACCCTGGTTTATACCAAGAAAATTCCTTTTTTTGAATTTGAATATAAATGAAAATCTTAGTGAAACTAAAAACCTGAATAGAAAACAAAAAGGAATTATACCGTCAAACGAAAAAAAATATTTTGAATTCAAGAATAAAAAAGAAAAAGAATTTGCAAATCAAAGAGATCTTCGATCAACTATGCAAAACCAAGAAAGTCTTGTATCTGTTCTATTAAACCAAGAAAACGAGATTGCGGAAACTTATTCGGAATCAGACATGAAAAAACTACAAAAGAAAAAACAATACAAGAGCAATACAGAAGCAGAACTTGATTTCTTCCTCAAAAGATATTTACTTTTTCAATTAAGATGGGATGGTGCTTTGAATCAAAGAATGATCAATAATATCAAAGTATATTGTCTCCTGCTTAGACTGAGAAATCCAAAAAAAATAGCCCTATCCTCTATTCAAAGGAGAGAAATGAATCTTGATATAATGCTGATTAAAAAGAATTTAACTCTTACAGAATTGATGAAAAGGGGAAGATTGATTATCGAACCTCTCCGTCTGTCTGTAAAAAAATCAGGCCAGTTTATTGTGCATCAAACCATAAATATTTCATTAGTTCATAAGAGTAGACATCGTATTAATCAAAGATGCCAAGAAAAAGTATATGCCGATAAGGAGGATTTTGATAAATCCATTCGAAGCCATCTAACTGGAAATAATAATTCTTATTTGTTTTTCCCTGAAAATATTTTAGCGTCTCGACGTCGTAGAGAATTGAGAATTCTAATTTGTTTCCATTCAAAGAATAGTCAAGGTATGGATAAAAATAGAATATTTTGTAATGGGAATAATTTAAAAAGTTCTAGTCAATTTTTGAATGAAAATAACGATCTTGATAGACATAAATTAATTAAATTAAAATTACTTCTTTGGCCCAATTATCGATTAGAAGATTTAGCTTGTATGAATCGCTATTGGTTTGATACAAATAATGGAAGTCGTTTCAGCCTGTTAAGGATACGTATATATCCCGCAATTGAAAGGTAATTTTTGAAACTTTATATAGTACCATATCTGATATATGAAAGCAAACAAATGCACATATAACTTGTCTTACATTTTAGTCTAATATATGATACTAATTTAATGTAATGAGGTATCCATTATTTCTAAAAACGAATCAACAAAATCTTCTGAATTTAAAGATTTAAACAATTTTCTTTTGAAAATGCAAAATAGACTATTGTTTTGTATACCTATTCGAATGCCAGTTTAATTGGATCGATTCTTTTTATTTAATAAAATTAGATATAGAATTCCATAAAAAATAAGTTTCTTATGTATACCAAATTAAACTAACTCACATTATTATTACTGATCAGTAAAATTCATATTTGTAAAAAAGGGGGATTTTTTTATGGTAAAAAATTTAGTCATTTCAGTGATTTCACAAAAAGAAAAAGAAGAAAACCCGGGGTCTGTTGAATTCCAAGTATTCTGTTTTACTAATAAAATACGAAAGCTTACTTCCCATTTGGAATTGCACAAAAAAGACTATTTATCTCAGAGAGGTCTGCGGAAAATTTTGGGAAAGCGCCAACGATTGCTAGCTTATTTATCAAAAAAAAATAGAGTACGTTATAAAGAATTAATAGGTCAGTTGAATATTCGAGAGATAAAAATGCGTTAATTTAAAAAATGATTTTACTTTTGATGACCCTCTTTTGATTTTCAGAAATTCATGGAAGAATGAATCGGGAAAAAACCTATGACTGCACCAGTTACAAAAAAGGACCTCATGATAGTCAATATGGGTCCTCACCACCCATCAATGCATGGTGTTCTTCGGCTCATCCTTACTCTAGATGGTGAAGATGTTATCGACTGTGAACCAATATTGGGTTATTTACATAGAGGGATGGAAAAAATTGCAGAAAATCGAACAATTATACAATATTTACCTTATGTAACACGTTGGGATTATTTAGCTACTATGTTTACAGAAGCAATAACTGTAAATGCACCAGAGCGGTTGGGAAATATTCAAGTCCCTAAAAGAGCTAGCTATATCAGAGTAATTATGTTGGAGTTGAGTCGTATAGCTTCTCATTTGTTATGGCTTGGACCCTTTATGGCAGATATTGGTGCACAGACTCCCTTCTTCTATATTTTTCGAGAACGAGAATTAATATATGATCTATTCGAAGCTGCCACCGGTATGCGAATGATGCATAATTATTTTCGTATTGGAGGAATAGCCGCCGATCTACCTCATGGCTGGATAGATAAATGTTTGGATTTTTGCGATTATTTTTTAAGGGAGATTGCTGAATATAAAAAGCTTATTACGCGGAATCCTATTTTTTTAGAACGAGTTGAAGGGGTAGGCGTTGTTAGTGAAAAGGAAGCAATAAATTGGGGTTTATCAGGACCAATGTTACGAGCTTCCGGAATACAATGGGATCTTCGTAAGGTTGATAATTATGAGTGTTATGACGAATTTGACTGGGAAGTCCAATGGCAAAAAGAGGGGGATTCATTAGCTCGTTATTTAGTACGAATCAGTGAAATGACAGAGTCTATAAAAATTATTCAACAGGCTCTGGAAGGAATTCCGGGAGGGCCCTATGAGAATTTAGAAATCCGACGCTTTGCTGGAGTCAGAAATACCGAATGGAATGATTTTGAATACCGATTCATTAGTAAAAAACCTTCTCCTACTTTTGAATTGTCAAAGCAAGAACTTTATGTAAGAGTCGAAGCCCCAAAAGGAGAATTGGGGATTTTTATGATAGGAGATCAGAATGTTTTTCCTTGGAGATGGAAAATTAGACCACCAGGTTTTGTCAATTTGCAAATTCTTCCTCAATTAGTTAAAAGAATGAAATTGGCTGATATTATGACGATACTAGGTAGCATCGATATCATTATGGGAGAAGTTGATCGTTGAAATGATAATTAATACAAGAGAAGTAGAAGCTATCAATTCTTTTTCTAGGTTGGAATTCTTAAAAGAAATCTATGATATAATATGGCTGTTTGTCCCTATTTTAACTACTGTATTAGGAATTACAATAGGTGTACTCGTAATTGTTTGGTTAGAAAGAGAAATATCTGCCGGGATACAACAACGTATTGGCCCTGAATATGCGGGCCCTTTGGGTATTCTTCAAGCTCTAGCGGATGGGACAAAATTGCTTTTCAAAGAGAATCTTCTTCCATCTAGAGGAAATATTAGTTTATTCAGTATTGGCCCCTCCCTAGCTGTCATATCCATTTTGTTAAGTTATTCAGTAATTCCTTTTGGTTATCATCTTGTTCTAGCCGATCTCAGTATAGGTGTTTTTTTATGGATTGCTATTTCAAGTATTGCTCCCATTGGACTTCTTATGTCAGGATATGGATCAAATAATAAATATTCCTTTTTAGGTGGTCTGCGAGCTGCTGCTCAATCAATTAGTTATGAAATACCATTAACTCTATGTGTGTTATCAATATCTCTACGTGTGATTCGTTAAAACATAAACTTTCTCTTATTTCGTTTTTCATTTCTAGGAAAAAAGTTAAATGAACTAAACCGGATAGTTATATGAGTGAAAGAAAACAGCTTAAAATTTCGCAGTAAAAGTGGAATCTCATTGCCTATGTACAAGAGGTAAATGAAAAGAAAACAACAGTCTAGACTGTTTATGTTTACCCCAAGCTTGATTCATTAGTCATCATGGCTTGAAGCGGGTTTAAAATAAAAGATCCAATTCTAGAAAATTTTTACTATCTATTCCCATAGTTGTATTACTATAAGAATAATAGAGGATTGAGCAAAAAAGAGTGGATGATTAGGAACACCAAGATACAAAAAGGATTAGTAATGTAAATAATGCAAATTATCCAACCGAATATTTCGACATCAAGAAAATCAAATTGGGGCTTTAAGTTAGTAGAAACGACCAAGTAGTACTCCCCATGATTTCGATCCAGAGTATGCTCCTATCCCCGATTAAGTAAATAACTATTAAGAACGAAGTAATCTTTTACCCTTTTTTACGTCTCCCCTTTTATGAGAAAGGAGAATAGGAACAAAAAAAATAGAAAGAATGGAAATATAGAATAGAAAACAAAGACAGCTTTTTATTTTCTATCATAGAACTTTAAAGAATTAGAATTCTTATCCTGATTCATGAGCGAATGTCTAATTTTTGTAATCAAAAATCATAGGTTGAAATTTCTATTAATCTATTAATAAAAATTGCTACAAAAAAATATTTTATTTAAGGATTAAGTTATTACTCAACAAAGAACAATTGAATGGTTAAAAAAAAAGATGAGATCAATTCCGAAGCACGGTTTATTAGAAATATATTCTCTAGCAGACAGAATTTCATTGGTCTAATTCGGGACCTTACAATAAATATATTTTTAGTTTGTTTATCTATCGTACAAACATATTAAGATTACTAAAAAATATCGAACAGGTTTTTCGATTTCTCTGTGACCCTCGAGTAGCCGTATGAGATGAAAATCTCATGTACGGTTCTGTAATAGAGATGGTAGCAGTGATGTTATCACCGACTATGATTATCTAACAGTTCAAGTACAGTTGATATAGTTGAAGCGCAATCAAAATATGGTTTTTGGGGGTGGAATTTGTGGCGTCAACCTATAGGATTTTTCGTTTTTCTAATTTCTTCATTAGCGGAATGTGAGAGATTACCCTTTGATTTACCAGAAGCAGAAGAAGAATTAGTAGCAGGTTATCAAACCGAATATTCAGGTATCAAATTTGGTTTATTTTACGTTGCTTCATATTTAAATTTACTAGTTTCGTCATTATTTGTAAC